ACTCTTTCATTTCCTTTTCTATTTGACTCTTTCATTTCCTTTTAATAACTTTCCTATTAATAATATAATATTATTATTCATTTTTTAATATATTGAATTAAATTTAAATAATAGGCGACTCAAAATGAAAGTTTCCTTCTCGCATCTGCATTCTCCATCCCATTAGCGGAACAAAAAATATCGTATCATATGTATCAATATGGAGGGAAGTTTTTAGTACATGAAATAGCGATTTGCTAGATACTCGACATATAAATAGATATAAAAAAAAGGGGGATCTTCTGTTCTGAAATTGGAATCAAAGAAAGATATTTAAGATGGCTTGTATGTTGTGACTTGTAATAAATGTTTCTCCGTAAAGGAAGGGAAGAGCTATTTTTTCATTGCAAATTTATTCCTATAGAACATCTAGGAACAAGAAGATTTAATTGGAAATATCGACAGATTCCCGCGTAGTCCAAAGAAATAGGAAAATAATAATAAAAAAAAGATCCAATTTTATCTCTATCGAATTTTAATATCAGAATAGTGAATAGAATTATGGTGCAATGGGTTAGGTCCACTTACTTTTTCTTTTGTTGATTTCTAATCGATTTAATTGGAATAATGGAAAATAGGAAAGTAATGAAAATATTTTATTCAAGGAGACGACTTATCCATATTTATTATAATTTATAATTCATTATAATAATATTAGCAAATTTATAACTATACTCTAATTTAACTCTAATTTATTAGTATGTTATCATTTATATAATGATAAAAAATTATACGTATATTACATTATATAATTTGTTACTTTGATTTATTACAAATATCCACAATAACTTTATTCGTAATTCAAATAGGAATACTACCGCCGGATTTTTTTTTTATTTATGAAAAAACCAAAGCCCCTTATCGGATTTGAACCGATGACTTACGCCTTACCATGGCGTTACTCTACCACTGAGTTAAAAGGGCTCATTTGATTCAATTCCTGAATAAAGTCACTAGCCACTATGAGTTTAATATATAGACTTATTATAATATATGTACATATAAGACTATATCTTATACGTATAGCGGTTCGTTCAGAAATGAAAAATTTGACTTGTCTGTTAAATAAAATTCTAGGGGAGGATATACTAGTGAATATAGTTAAAATAAAATGGTTTATTGATATTGTATTTGATAAATAGCAATACAATCACAATGGATTTTTTCCGATCCTAATTGACATCATAACGAAATTTATTTGATTGATACACGTACCTACTAATTTAACAGGGATCCAACATATTTCATTGAATGATTGATAAAGAAATTTGGCGCAGCCTCTGAACTAAATTATGAACTAAATTATTGGCGGAAAAAAATGCTATAGAATCGTGAAAGATGGAAAGATCCTCCGTCTCGAGTCATACCATCCCATCCCATTCCATTATATTGACAATTTTAAAAATTGTGCATACTATCAGCATAGTATCCTGGCGGTCGTTCAAGTATGATATGCCCCCATCGTCTAGCGGTCCAGGACATCTCTCTTTCAAGGAGGCAGCGGGGATTCGACTTCCCCTGGGGGTAGGGTACTACGAAAGGAAGTTGATCATGGATTATCAATAAGCCTGGAATTTATTCTTCCTGGGTCGATGCCCGAGCGGTTAATGGGGACGGACTGTAAATTCGTTGGCAATATGTCTACGCTGGTTCAAATCCAGCTCGGCCCAAAAATCCGCCGATCTACCACGAAATGGTATCATATAACCCATTTTGTGCTCTCCAGAAATGCCCGATCCCCCAATATGTAAGAGAAATTTTCTTCTCTGCTATATCTATAGCACTATTTATTTACTCTATTTTTCCAACAAATTAGGATCTTGATAATGATCTAGATTCATATCAGGATCTGTAAGTATAAAATACAATCGAAGGAAAGGGATAAAGAAAAAAACCTTTTGATTGAAAGAGTAATTATCCCATTTATTTGGCAATAACGAAAAGATTACTAGTAATCCAGGTCGGTCTCACTAAAGCGCATACCCATATGAGTATTATATATATCACTCGCGGCTCTGTTACAACACGCCAATTTGAATCTAAATTCAAAATTGAAGGGGTTAGAATAAAATAATAAAAATATGTATACATAATACTTTATTTTATTATTGTATTTACTTGGGATTGTAGTTCAATTGGTCAGAGCACCGCCCTGTCAAGGCGGAAGCTGCGGGTTCGAGCCCCGTCAGTCCCGACGGATCCAATAAAAAAATATATAAACTCCGCTCTCTATTTTTTGTGAAAGTAAGTCGAATTTCGTTCCCAACGGGAATCCCTCTTCTTTATTTTTTTTTTTTTTCTTCTATTGTTTGTTGGGGGTTGTTTAGAATCAATGGTAAGTGTAAGGGCGGTTCAATGATACTTCATTAGATGGTTGTACAAAAAGGGCAGTAGGTTATATAAAAGAAAGAATAAAAAAGAATGATAAATAAAAAATAAAGGAAAATTATTGGTTGGATCAGGAATAAAATTTGGAGTTCGGTATGGATAAAAGATCGTCCTATGTTATACTATTCAATTCTTGACGATGAGTTGATTTGATAGTGCAGATATTGTTATTCATGATATTGATCCGATTCGATATCATCGAGATGTAATTCATCCCATTGAATTTACAAGCGAAAGATTTATTATCTCTATGGGATTAACTCCCGAGTTATTGCGAATTAAATTAAAGAAAAACGAAACAATGAGATTATGGAAGTAAATATTCTCGCATTTATTGCTACTGCACTGTTTATTCTAGTTCCTACCGCTTTTTTACTTATAATATACGTAAAAACAGTCAGCCAAGGTGATTAATTTGAATTAAACTGGACTTTTTAGTTCTTATCAATAATTGAAGAGAAGAAAGGGATTCAAATTTCGCGTCTTAAATGAACTGGGCAGACTAGAATTCGCCGTATTCTATCAAATAAATACGATAGTATGGTAGAAAGATTCAGATATTTCTTTCTACCATACTATCTACTATTGTTATTGTAGTGTATATAAGGTGTATTGTAATCCGGATTAATTTAATAGAGATCAATCTACAATAGTATCGTCAGATTTCTATATATCGGTATATATATGGATATCAATTACATATTATATATAATGTATTATAGTGCCCCCCCCCCCAATTCGATTTCTTTGCTTTATCCATCTGTCTTATATTTAATTTGTGTTGATTTCAATCAATTTGAAATAATTGAAAAGCGACTCGTACGATTCTAATTCCCGGATTGCTGATTATTTTCAATATGAATCCCGATCAAAAGAATCAAGGGCCTCTTTGATGGGTATAATAAAAGAAAATTAAAGTAATCTTTTTATTAGCATAGCATTCTGACGAAGAAGTCATTGATCGATCAGTTTCCAGATGATCTATGGAAACTCCTTCGAATTTCGAAAAAAAAAAGGGGGGTTAAAGGATTAGTAAACCTCTTTTAACGTTTGAATAGTGAGTTCAATAAAACAAGTACAACATAAATCAAATTTTCAAAATATTAAAACAAACGGGAAGTGCGCAATATGTGACTCGCCCAAGACAAGACACTATTTTAGTCTGTGTAGTATCTCGTTAAAGAACTACTATGTCTGTGTTGTTTCCGATAGAAAATGTGTATCTACGTAATGGTAATGTAATAACAGAACTATTTTCTTTTTGAATAATAAAAAAGGAAACAAAAAAGTAAAATAAAAAAAGTTCAACTCTTCCTCACGGTCCATATCTTAATTTTAGTAAGAGTCGGTTCATCGAAATTGAAAATTGATCAAGAATTCAGTTGGAATAAATTTACTACCATTTGTATTTCTTTTACTTTAGTATTCTTTTTACTTTCGAAATACAAACACGGAAATAATTGAAATATTTGTTTGATTGAAAGAATATTCTTCATATATATTATTCATAAACTATATTACTACACTAAAACCCAAGAAAATTTTGAAATGCAGATATTTTTTTATTTCTATTTCAATTTAAAAATTGAATTTTAAATTGAAATAGTGTTGAAATAGTGAAATTTCAACTAAAAAAAGCTTTTCAGACCTGAACGATTTATAAAAAAATTGATACAGTTTAATTCCTAAACTCAATTACAATTAGTAATACTTCTAGAGTCCACTTCTTCCCCATACTACGAGTGAAAGAGAAAATGTAAAGACTACCATTAAAGCAGCCCAAGCGAGATTTACTATATCCATGTGAATTATGTCCCCTATCTCTATGACGGAATTCTTGAATTATTGTTCACTAATAAATAATAGTGGAATCACTGGCGCAGAGTCAAAAATTCTGACCTAAGATCGTTGATGAAACAATCCAATAAATGCAACTCTAACTTATAAGGAGTCTTATAAGAGTTCTAGTATAATCAGAAAAGATTAAGCACAAGAAAAATATGCGGAGACCCCCTTGGAAGTATCAAAGAAATGCTACTAATATGTAGTATGTAGAAATAATAAAAATCGATTCTTTCTTTTGTTGCCCTTCATTAAGTTAAATAAAAGTATAAAAAAAGAGAAGAAAGGTAGATCACTACCTAGCCCATACCCTATTTCTTTCCCATTTTCTTTTGATCTAATCCGTAACTTAACGTCTCCTTATTGTCTCTATGAAACAATCGGAGGACGCCCTATTATGTTCTTGACTAGAGGTTAACGAAAAAAGAAAACAGGTATATATATTAAGTAAAAGCCAATTACTCATTCAATCGAATTAATATTGATTGAATGCCGGAGTACTCAAAGACTTTGATGAATATGTATACAAAATCTCTTCTGGCCTTTCCGCAACTAAAATAAAAACGGAATTCGATTTCCGTCCTGCTCTGCTATCCAATCGAATTCCAAACTCGGCTCGTAGACATAGACACTCCATTAGTAATGGAAGGACTATCAAGATTTATCAGTTTCCTCCGTTGGCTTCCGCCGGAAAAATTTTTCAAATTATAGCAGCAAAACAGAAGGGAGTA